ACTCCACTAAAAAAAGGGGCCGAGCTTTCTTATGGTATCTTTATGGATATTGAATAAACCCGAGGTTTTCTTCTTGATTCTTTTTTTCTTTTCGACATCTACACTTTTTTTATTCTCTAGGTAGGTTATCTATGAAATGCCAATCCAACACAAGTTCTTATTATTTTATAATAAAAATATTATTTTTTTTCTCAACGTTCATATTGACAATAGTGTATTGAAAAAATATAATTGATCGTGGATAAATAGATCTATTTATCCACGCCCTATAAGTTTTTTTTTACTTTACTTCATGTAAGCGATAGGTTCCTTAAATTCTCTGGGATATATTTCATTTATCTTATCCGGGAATTTTTCAGATTTTCATTATAGCTATAGCTGTTCATTTTTATGTTCATAATTGACTATAAAAAAATGTTTTTGATGGGGTTGTGCAATCCAATCTCTCTTTTTTTTTTCGGTCGTATCTACACACCATAATTCTATTTTTGGGTTGCTAACTCAACGGTAGAGTACTCGGCTTTTAAGTGCGGCTAAAATCTTTTACACATTTGGATGAAGGAACGGATTCGTCCATACCGTTGGTAGAGTTTGTAAGACCCCGACTGATCCTGAGAGGGAACGAATGGAAAAAACAGCATGTCGTATAAATGAATAACTCATATCATAAATAAATAACTTTAAGATAGAGTACTTAACCCTTACGGGATCGGTACAAAATATTTGTTTAGTTTGTTAGAGTTTTAATTCTTAGAGCGGTACAAAAAATCAATTATGGTTGGATCGAGTGAATAAATGGATAGAGCCAAAAAGCTCCAATTATAGGGAAACAAAAAGAGCAACGAGCTTCGGTTCTTAATTCGAATAATTACCAATTACCCGATCTAATTATACGTTAGAAATATATTAGTCCCTGGGGCGGGCAAAGGTTATGAAATCACTTTAATAAGTGGATTCTTCACTTTTTTTTTGAATCCTAACTATTCTATTAATTATATCCCTGTGCGGGGACGAATGTGTAAAAGAAACAGTATATTGAGAAATATAATTCTAAAGTCAAAAGAGCGATCGGGTTGCAAAAATAAAGGATTTCTAAACATCTTCGGTATCTTATAACGAACAAGAACCAATCGGATGGAAAAAGAGAGAATCCATGGATTAATCATTTCCAAGGTATCTTTTCTTACTATGATACCTTGATACCTTGTTTTGACTGTATCGTACCTATGTATCGTATCATTTGATGACCCAAGAAATCCCCGGTTTTGGTTCAAATCGAATTTCAAATGGAGGAATTACAAGGCTATTTAAAGATAGATAGATCGCGAGAACGGGACTTCCTATACCCACTTCTCTTTCAGGAATACATTTATGCACTTGCTCATGATCATGGGTTAAATAAATCGATTCTTTATGAGCCTATGGAAAATTTAGGTTATGACAAAAAATATAGTTTTTTAATTGTTAAACGTTTAATTACTCGAATGTATCAACAGAAGCATTTGATTATTTTTACGAATGATTCTAATCCAATTTTTTTTTTCGGGCATAATAAAAATTTGGATTCTCAAATGATATCAGAGGGGGTTGCAGTCATTGTGGAACTTCCATTCTCACTGCGATTAGTATCTTCCCCAGAAAGTAAAGAAATAGACAAATCTATGACTACTTTACGATCAATTCATTCCATATTTCCCTTTTTAGAGGATAAATTATTACATTTAAATCATGTATTAGATATACTAATACCCTACCCTATCCATCTGGAACTATTGGTTCAAACCCTTCGCTCTTGGATACAAGATGCTCCCTTTTTGCACTTATTGAGATTCTTTCTCTACAAGTATCATAATTGGAATAGTCTTATTACTCAAAAAACGAAAATGATTCTCTTTTTTTCAAAAGAGAATCAAAGATTTTTCCTGTTCCTATATAATTTTCATGTATATGAATCGGAATCCATATTTGTTTTTCTCCGTAAACAATCTTATCATTTACGATCAACGTCTTCTAGAGCTTTTCTTGATCGAACACATTTTTATAGAAAAATAGAACATTTTTTAGTGGATTTTCGTAATGATTTTCATACTATCCTATGGTTGTTCAAGGATCCTTTCATACAGTATTTCAGATTTCAAGGAAAATCCATTTTGTCTTCAAAAGGAACCCCTCTTCTGATGAAGAAATGGAAATATTACCTTGTAAATTTATGGGAATGTCATTTTTACTTTTGGTCTCAACCGGATAGGATTCATATAAACCAATTATCCAATCATTTTATCGATTTTCTGGGTTATCTTTCAAGTGTACGACCAACTCCTTCAGCAGTAAGGAGTCAAATGTTAGAAAAGTCATTTATTATAGATATTGTTATTAAAAAGTTTGATACTATAGTTCCAATTATTCCTTTGATTGGATCATTGGCTAAAGCGAAATTTTGTAACTTTTCAGGACATCCCATTAGTAAGCCTGCTTGGGCGGATTCATCAGATTCTGATAT